TGTATACTACTACAGTATCATATATATATATAATTTATTACTCTTTCCCTTTTTTTGGATTATTTTTTGTTTGTTATTGTCTTCTTTATTATATTTCTTTCGAATAAATCGAAAATTCCAGAGTATATCTTTTCACGGGTCGAACCAAAAAAAAATAAACTTCGAATATTTCCCTCTTTACTTTACCTTTATCCGGCAGAAAAAAAAAGGAAAATTCCCTATTTTTTTGTCCATGTCCCTAAATTAAATATTAAATAATAGGAGACTTAAATGAAAGTCCCTTTCTCGCATTCGCTCTCCTGCATCAATATGGAAATATTTGGTACATGAAGCCATGATCTGATATCTATATCGAAATCCTATATAGATATAAACTGATCTTTTTCTGGAATCAAAGAAAGATATTGAAAAATATATTGCTCTTGTGACTCGGAAGAAATGGTTTCTCTGTGGAGGAAGGGAATAGCGATTTATTCCTATGGAGCATCCAGGAACAAGAAGATTCAATCGGAAATATCGACAAATTCTTGCGTGGTCCAAGGAAATAAAAAAAAGGGTCCGCTTCTACAATTTTATCTCTATCCAATTTGAATATCAGAATAGCTGATATAGTCATGATTCAATGGGTCAGGTCCACTTACTTTTTCTTTTCTTGATTTCTAATTTTTCCGATGGATTTAATTGTAACAATGGAGAAGTAGTAAAACTTGGGTTTGTCGATTCATAATTGAGATTGGGTATTATCTCGAATATCCATGTCCCGGGACCAAAAATATAAATAATGAAACATGAGGAGGAGTATAGCCTGTAGTGACATAGTAGTCCTCCTAATAAGTGGGATTCCTTATTATCATAATGAACAAATGTTCAACTTTATACCTATAACTCATTAGAATGATAACTCATTATGCGGTCCGTTTACCTTTTTTTTTATTACAAATATCAATAATATCTCTATTCTCCGATGAAAAATGAAGACTAAGGCGGGAGCTTCGTGGAAAAAGCCCTTTATCGGATTTGAACCGATGACTTACGCCTTACCATGGCGTTACTCTACCACTGAGTTAAAAGGGCCATTTTCTTCAATTCATGAAGAGGCCACTAACCACTATGAGTCTACTGCATGTATCTATGTATAGACTATATGTACATATATACATGTATGCATAGGGGGCTCATTCAAGAACAAGCCATTTGATTTACCTAGGAAGTTCTAGGGTCAAATCAAATGATTATTTATATTTGAGAAATATCAATGCAATGAATTGTTTCGCTCCTAATTGCTTTGCTTTTATTGACCCATCGAGGCGAGATTCACTTGATTGATACATGTACCAATCCGACATAGATCCAAAATATTTCATCGAATCATGTGATGAAGGATTCGGCTCGTACCCTGAACTGAATTCTTATAAAAAAAAAGAATCTTTTCGATTACTTGTCAATCCCTTCCCAGATTTACGAGTTCTACATCACCTTTTTGAATCAATCAAAAAAAAATTCTATCATTTCTGAATTTCCTGGCTTAGTGTTAGTGAGGCATATCTCGTCTTAACGATGAGCGAATCAATGAGTGAAAATTGAAGAAAGGGGGTTTGACTTTTTTTTTGTCGGACAAATCCCCGCTGAGGGGATCCTATACTTCGTCATATATATATGATGGTTCATGAATGAACAATCCAAAAATTCTATGTAATTGTGGAAGCAAGAAAGATTCTTCGGATCTAGTCATGCCATTACATTATATTATATTGACAATTCCAAAAAACTGCTCATACTATGAGCATAATATGATGGCGATCGGGCAGGTATGCCCCTATCGTCTAGCGGTTCAGGACATCTCTCTTTCAAGGAGGCAGCGGGGATTCGACTTCCCCTGGGGGTAGGGTATTACGAAAGGAAGTTGATCATGGATTATCAATAAGCCTAGAATTGATTCTTCCTGGGTCGATGCCCGAGCGGTTAATGGGGACGGACTGTAAATTCGTTGGCGATATGTCTACGCTGGTTCAAATCCAGCTCGGCCCAATAATTCGCCGATCCATGGGGATGATATAACCAATTTGTCCTCCAGAAATGCCTGATATAGAGGAATAAATAGTCCATTTTTTCTGCTATATCCCTATTTCTTTGTTCATTTGTTCCCACGCGTTCTGATCTTTCTAACGATCTAGATTAATAATCTTTAAATAGAAGAAGGAGAAAAAAGAGTCCTTTTTTTTTCATTGAAAGATTGATTATCTTATCAATCGATGTGGCAATAACCACAGGATTACTAGTAATCCGTGTCACTCTCACTATAGTTCATATCCATGTGAATATCAATCACTCGTGTTTCTGGTAAAACACGGCAATTATAAATATAAAGAAATTATAAGAATATGTATGAGAATATGTATGCTGTATAACTCATTTCCCTGGGATTGTAGTTCAATCGGTCAGAGCACCGCCCTGTCAAGGCGGAAGCTGCGGGTTCGAGTCCCGTCAGTCCCGACCTAGAATCCGATGAATCCATCAATTCATCTCTCCATTTTCTGTGAAGGGGGGGCAAGGGGCAGAATTGAATTCTCAGCGGTGGACCTTATTTCTTTCGTTTTTCGTTTCGCATTTCTCATCGAACAAATACGGTAATTTCAATTACTTCAACTAGTACCGATTGATGGGAGAGAGACATATGTAGATTGAATTGATCGGTGGTATCACCATATTTAGGATTCCAAGAGAGACTGTACTGGTCTGCCTTTTTCGATTGCTCCTGATCAATGGAATGAAATAGAGTACCCATATGTTTTCTGGGAACACATACACAAATTGTATTCGTTTATTGTACGATACACAATTAACTTAATATAGAATATAGTTACCCCGACAGCGACAGAGTACTTTTCAGATGAAACCTACCCCCTTTTCTAACTCCGATTTTGTGTAACCTCAATTACGAATTGAAAACAATTTCTCTATCTCATTTGAATTGCATACTTTCTTTTTGATGTATGTGTCTCAGTCCTCAATCCAAGGAAAGAGGATACTAATATAATAAAAGATCAAACAAAGATCCGCCTCTCTTGTCTTGTTCTAGGGAGGGAAGGAATGAATAGATTTTTTTCTTCCTATTTTACCCCATCGAAGAAAGAACAAAATCAATAAATAAAATAGTGAATTTATCGGAATATTCGATCTTTTTTTTATACCGGGACCCATTTTTATCACACTTCTCTGTCTCCCAAGAAGATTAGATCATCACAAAAACTTCGCTTAGAACTTAACTCATCCTTTTTTCCATTTCACTCCTACTGTTTGGGTCTGTGACCAATGGAACACCGGTTAGATAATACCTCATCAGATGATTGTATAAGGAAGACGGTAGGTTATAGAAAAGAAAGAGTGGAAATGAGAAATTCAATGGGATTCTTGATTGAATCAGGAATCCCATTTTGGATTCGGTATGGATAAAGGATCTTCCTATGTTATACTATTCAATTCTCGACGATGAATCCGATTTGATAGATCAGATATTGTTATTCATGATATTGATCCGATTCAGTATCATCAGGATGCAATCCATCCCATGGAATTTTCAGGAGAAAGACTTATTATCTCTATGGGATTAGATCCCGAGTTATTGCAAAGCAAAAAAAAAAAACGATGAGATTATGGAAGTCAATATTCTCGCATTTATTGCTACTGCGCTGTTCATTCTAGTTCCTACTGCTTTTTTACTTATCATCTACGTAAAAACAGTCAGTCAAAATGATTAATTTGAATGAAACTTGTAGTTCTTATCAATGATTGAAGAAATGAAAGGAATTCAAATCCCAAGTCTTAAATGAAATGAGTGGATTGGAGTCAGCAGTATATGAGATAGTATGGTAGAAAGAACTATATGAACCTTTCTACCACACTATCTATTATTGTATTGTATAAAGTTGTATAAAGATATGTGCTTGATATGGATCAATCTATAATATGTATCTACATATGTCTACATGTAAATAGCACTCCAATTCTATTTCTTCGCTACATCCATTTGTATTGATTCCGATCAATCTGAAATAATCGAACGTCAACTCTTCTAATTCCTAAGTTTCTGATTATTTTCAATATGGATCCCGAGATCTATCGAAACAATCAATGTAGGAAGAATAGTATGGGCATATATTATATAAATTATATAAAAGGAAAAAAAAATAGGGGTTGGTTGCTCCTCATTGTAATATCCATAATTCTGGTAAGGGCCGGTTCATCGAAATAGAATATTTAGGAAGAATTCGGTTGGAAAAAATTTCCATTTCCTATCATGTGTGTTCAGTTTGGAAATACGAACATGGGAATTAAATCATTGAAATCTTTGTTTGATCGAAGGGTTCTTATTCATATATTACTGGATTCTGGTAGAATTTTTGAAATGGGTATATTTTTTTTTTAGCTTCGCAGAATGATCTATTAAACAATTGATACAATTCGATTACTCAACTCAATTATCAATTAGTAGTACCCCTAGAGTCCACTTCTTCCCCATACTACGAGTGAAAGGGAAAATGTAAAGACTACCATTAAAGCAGCCCAAGCGAGACTTACTATATCCATGTGAATTATGTCCCCTATCTCTATGAATATGAAGGAATTATTCCATTATTTATCATTAATAATAGTGGAATCAATGGTGCAGAGTCAAAATGGGATTCTGACCTAATGCTATTGATGAACCAATCCAATGAATACACTCGTAACAAGTTCCTATATGATTTCTGGTAGAATTGGGAAGCATTAATCACAAGCAAGATACACAGTTACCCCCTTGGAAGTTTCAAGGGAATCTTACTAATGGAATATGTAGGAATAGTAAGACCTATTGTTTGTTGCCTTTCATAAGCAAAAGGCCGAAAAATATACCATCAAGATCGATAACTATCTATCACATACCTCTATCTCACATCTAAGCCTTACTGTCTCTGTTTCTGTGAAACAATCGGGAGACACCCTATTACATTCTTGGCGGG